GGCCAAATCATTAATGCAAATAATATCCAAATACCAAATTAGCCTCCTCCGCAAAGGAAAAGAAGCTCTTGGGAAGATCAAAGAAAGAACCCGTTCTTCCTCTGTAAAGAATTCTTCCAATAATTCTGAATTTAACCTTTTTAAAAAAGCGCGTACAGTACTTTTGTGTTTACGAGCCAAAGTTTTAAGACAAGAAAGTCGAAGTATATATTTTACTCGATACAAACTCTTTTTTTTTGAGGATCCACTGTAATAATGAGAAAGATTTCTGCATATACGCAAAAATCGATCGATAATATCAAAATCTGACGAATCCGCCCAGGTCGGCTTACTAATGGGATGCCCTAATACGTTACAAAATTTAGCTTTAGCCAATGATACAAGCAGTTTCATAATTGGAACTAGTGTATCGAGTTTCTTCATACCATTATCCATTAGAAATGCATTTTCTAGCATTTGACTCCGTACCACTGAAGGATTTAGTCGCACACTTGAAATATAGCCCAAAAAGGCAAGAGAACGCTTGGATAATTGGTTTATATAGATCCTCTCTGGTTGAGACCACACATAAAAATAACATTGCCATAAATGGACAAGGTAATATTTCCACTTATTCATCAGAAGAGGCGTATCTTTTGAAACCAGAATTGCTTTTCCTTGATATCTAACATAATGTATAAAAGGATGCTTGAAGACCCGTAGGATAGCCCGAAAATAATTAGCAAATACTTTTACAAGATGTTCTATTTTTCCATAAAAATATACTCGCTCAAAAAAAAACCTATAAGATGTTAATCGTAAATGAGAAGATTGGTTACGGAGAAAAAGTAAAATAGATTCGTATTCACATACATGAGAATTATATAGGAACAAGAATAATCTTCGATTTTCTTTTGAAAAAAAAGAAATCAATTTATTTGGAGTAATAAGACTATTCCAATTACAATACTCGTGAAGAAAAAACCGTAATAAATGCAAAGAAGAGGCATCTTTCACCCAATAGCGAATAATTTGAACCAAAATTTCCAGATGGAGGGGGTATGGTATTAATACATCTGACACATAATTAAAATGTGGGAATTTATCCTCTAAAAAAGGAAATATTGAATGAATTGATCGTAAATTATAAGATTTTGTGATTTCTGCTTCTTCTAAGGAAGATACTAATCGTAAGGAAAATGGAATTTCCACAATGAGTGCAAACCCTTCTGATAGAATTTGAGAATACAAATTTTTGTTGTACCCCAAAAAATGATTTTGGTTATAATAATTAGTGGAAATAATCAAATGATTCTGTTGATACATTCCAGTAATTAAACGTTTTACAATTAGTAAACTGGATTTCTTGTCATAACCCACATTTTCCAACAAAATGGATCCATTTAAAAAATGATCATGAGCAAATGCATAAATATACTCCCGAAAGAGAAGTGGGTATAGGAAGTTGTGTTGCCGAGATTTATCAAGTTCTAAATATCCTTGAAATTCTTCCATTTTCAATTAGATTTGAACCAGGGATAGTATAATGAATTTATTGGGTTATCAAATGATACATAGTGCGATACAGTCAAAACAAGGTATTAAAGAATAATAATATATACCTCGTAAACAGGTAAGACTCATCAACGAACTCTCTATCCGCTCTTTTCTTTTTCCTTCTAATTGGTTTATGTTTATTTTAGGATAACAAGATGGTTAGAAATCCTTTATTTTTTCAACGCAATCGCTCTTTTGATTTTGGAAAAAAAAAAAGATCTTTATCAATATACTGCTTCTTCTACACATTCATCTCTACCCCTAATGTAGAATAACTAATAGTTAGGACTCATAAAAAAATCGATAATCCGCTCATGAGAAAAGTCCTTCCCGCATCAAGCACTAATATCTTTTTAACGTATAATTAGATCGGGTAATCATTCAAATTAAGAACATAAGCTCGTTGCTTTTTATTTCTCTAGAATTGGAGCCCTAGAGCTCTATCCATTTATTCATTCGACCCGACTTGAAATTGATTTTGTTCCACATCAAGAATTCAAACAAGCTTTTCAGGTAAAAATATTCCCCGAATTCCCCGTTGATACGACATGCTGTTTTTTCCATTCATTCCTTTCAGGATCAGTCGTGGTCTTACAAACTCTACCGATAGTATGGACGAATCTGTTACTTCATACAAATGTGTAAAAGATGCTAGCCGCACTTAAAAGCCGAGTACTCTACCATTGAGTTAGCAACCCGAATAAAAAAAAGAATTAGTATGTGCAGATACAATCAGAATCAAAAACGAAATGGAATTGCACGACGTAATCAAATAAAATATCAAATGGAATCAAATAAAAAAAAAAATGGATATACCGTCTCTTGTATCTTATCTTATGTTATCCCTTCTTAGATTATCTATTTTTTTTTTTTGAATCAAAATTTTTATATCACACAAAAGTAACTTCTTGTATCACAGAAAATCCAATGAGCCCATCATGTGAATTGAATGAAGTAAAATAAAAAAAACCAAGTCTATGAAGCGGAGATAACTAGATCTATTTATCCACAATCGGATTATATTTGTTTGATCCACTGTTGTCAATATGAATGTGAATAGTGAAAAACGAATACAATGGAGAACACAAAAGAATAAAAAAAAAAAAAAATAGAAATAACAATTTCAATTGAATATCTTTCTTTTTTTATTTATATTTCATTATTCAATTTAATTAGTCAATTGAAATATCTATTTATTAATATTTCATCTATAAATTATATATTTCTATTAATTGAAATAAATAGAAATAGGAAAATATATATATATAATATATATAAAATATATAATAATTAAAATGAAAAAAAGAGAAAATAAATAAAAAAAGAAAAAACTACGGAGTTGTGTTGGATTGGCACGATAGAGATAATGAACATAAATAGAAAAAAAAAGTGTAGGCGAAAGAATAAATTAAGGTAAGGAAGAAGTAAAGTAGAAAAAAATCTCGGGTTTATTCAATCAATAAATAAATATAAGTAGAATAAACAAGCGTAATCCCTTGTGTTTTTTTATTTGTTCATAGATTTCCAACAAAAACCAACCCATTGATGGTAATGTCAAAATTTTCTATTTCTAGTATAAAACCAATTATTTCATTTATTCACTTGATTGATCTTTAATAAATAAGTGTAGTAGAACAAGAGAGGGGGGAAATAATAGAGAAAAGGTTATCCAAAGCTATAGACAAGTCATCCACACCCTCTTTTTTTTTTTTATTTCATTAATTGCATTTTTCGGTTATTGATTCAGGTCAAATTCCGTAAAAACCGCAGCCCTCTTTGAAATATCATGAACAGTTCCTGTAGGTTGAGCACCTTTTTCAAGAAAATATAGAATTGCAGGAACATTTAAATAGGTTTGATTCTTTATCGGATCATAAAAACCCACTTTACGAAGATCTCTTCCCTCTCTTCGGGATCGAACATCAATTGCAACGATTCGATAAACGGCTCATTGGGATAGATGTAGATTAACAATACCCCCCCCAGAACCGTATAAGAAGTTTTCTCCTCGTACGGCTCGAGAAAATTGGAAGTTATGTATATGTATAGAATTCTAATTAATGTAAAATAGATCCATAGATTATCAAATCAATTAGACTATGATTTCATTTTTTTTTTATTCTTTTCCAAAAAAGAAATTAAAAAAAAAATTCTTATTTGTATCCTCATAACTCAAGTTGGGTAACTCTCACTCAAAGGAAAACCTTTAAGCATTTCATTTATTGAGCCGTCTATAACCCCCTTTTTGCCTGTCTCCTTTAGAATCTATTCTATTCTTCATTCTGATCTAGTTTAGTTATTGAGACAATTAACAAGTTTAGTTATTAAAACAATTAAAAAAGGTATTTCCTTGTTCCGGGATCCTTTATCTTTGCTTTGAATCATTGGGTTTAGACATTACTTCGGTGATCTTTAATCCTTTCAAAATGGCAGCAACATACCATTTTTTGTGATTTCTTTTTATCAAAGAACCATATGAATGATTGATTCTCGCGTGATACACTTTTGATCAAAAGAGTTTTCCTAATTCCAACAAATTTGATGTTTGAATTTGAAACTTGCTTGAATTGGATCCTTTCGATTTCTATATCGAAAATATACTTACGAAGTTGTTTCAACTTATTGATTGACACTAACCCTAGATCTCCGCCCCTGATAAATGAATTAATACTTTCTACTCGAGCTCCATCATGTAATATTTACATTAAAACTTCCCCAAAATGAAATGAGGGTTATAGTGGAACAGAACAAACGATGTCGAGCCAAGAGCATCTTCATTCCTATATATAAAAGAAAATGGTGGATGTAAGATAAGAATCCACAGTTGATCATGTCCTTCAAGTCGCACGTTGCTTTCTACCACATCGTTTTAAACGAAGTTTTACCATAACCTCTAGTTTCTTGGAACTGGTATGTAATTGATTCAATTATGGAATCATGAATAGTCATTGGTTTAGTTGGTACATAGTTATCTATACTGTTATGAATGGGTAGTTTCTTAAAAAGTATCAGCAAGAATTCCATTTTTTTTTTTAAACCCACATTTTCTTTTAGATATTGGATTTTCTTTTAGTATATTGGATGAATACAATTTTTTGTATGAATGCAATATTTATTTAATATGAAATGGAATATATATATTATTCTTTTTTTTTTTTATTTCTATAAATTTAGAAAAAATTACGAATAAATAAGAAATACGTTCTTTTTGAATCCGCATTTTCAAGTTTCTTGATAGGATGGATTCGCCAGTTTAACACTTCTTCAAGTACCAAGGATTCATAGGAAATCATTCAAAATAATTGATTGAAAGTTTTCTACCTCGATATTATTATTTGACTAAAGTTTTCCAATAAGGGAAGGGACATTTTATTATCTTTTATTATCATAAAAAAAACCTATTCGAATTAACCCATCAATGATTTAAAACAAATAGATAGATCAAAAACAAATCCAATTTTTTTTTACTCTAAATTATTTTAGCCTAAACCGGTCTTAAGAGACTTAATCCCATTGATTCAATTCAATTAGTACCAAAAACGCAAGCCCTTCGTATTTATAATTCCACATAAATCCACAGAAATAAAATAATCAAGTTGCACACACCATTTAAGGGATAGAGAATAAGAGAGGCTTTCACATTTCGATTTTGAATTAAAATGACATCATGGAAAATATATGAGACGTAAGGTTTTTTTATGAATAACGAATTTCAAATATGAATATGAAAGATATGGACATACGATGAAAAGCCCGTCCTACTTTTTTTTCATTAAAAAAGTCTTTTTTTTTTTATCTATGTTCCCATCTTTTACCTAGATAAAAAATGGATTCAATTCCATCTACGTCTTATGGTATTTAAACTCGATTCAATTTGTGAAAAAAATATGATTTAGAGACGAATCAAAAATAAGAAAAATAATGATAAGAAAGAAGAATCACATTCTATCTAATATTAGACTCTTAAACAGAAGGTTGTTCAAAAAAGGCAATCTTTTTTTGATATGATAATTTTGATATGATTATATCATATATAATATTATGGAATATTATGATATATAATATCATAATACTATGATATATATAATACGCATACTCTGGGACGGAAGGATTCGAACCTCCGAATAGCGGGACCAAAACCCGTTGCCTTACCACTTGGCCACGCCCCATTTCTATTCAAGACTAATAAACACTAATATTGTTATTGGTTGTTCGTCAATTCCAGTCCAAATATTGATAGAATCAATTAGATTGTTGCTAGGATTTTGATACGTGTAGATATCGAATGAAACTGAATTTATTGATCATTAGATATAATTCAATTAAGATATTGTATGAAAGTAGGATTTCTTCTATATCTATTTTGATTTGAGAATGGAAGGATTTTTGATTGGCTGAGTTCAAATCAAAGAAAAGAAAGGTTTTTTGACCTACCTTATGTTATTAATTTTTACCTTATCCCTTATATCAATAATAAGATATTAATAACTCAATCAACTCAAAAAAAAAATTATCTTCAAGAACAAAATGTTTGTTATGCTTAATATTTTAAGTTTAATCTGTATCTGTCTTAATTCTGTCCTTTATTCAAGTAGCTTTTTCTTAGCCAAATTACCCGAGGCCTACGCTTTTTTGAATCCAATAGTAGATATTATGCCAGTAATACCTGTGTTCTTTTTTTTATTAGCTTTTGTGTGGCAAGCTGCTGTAAGTTTTCGATGAGATTTTTCATACTGTCCTAGAAAAATTCATGATTTACTCGAAAAAAAAATTCTAACAATTTCTAATATAAGATCAGATAAGTCTTACATACAGTCTGAACCGTTAAGTTAAATATTGAAATTCTTGTATAGCTGTGCTAAATCTAGATCACTCTCATTTTCTTGTTATAACTTTTTTTTCCATTGAACGACCCTATTAGAGTCCCCCACAATATATAATTGTTGGTATAAAAGAAAATTTTCATTAATAAACAACTCAACTCTGATTTTCTGAAATTTTTTTTTTTTTCTAGAAATCACTTCATTTCTTGGTGTCAAAAAATAGGGTATGCAGTATAAAAATAGAGAATCTATTCTCTTTTTTTTTTTGAAAAAAAAAATGCTATTGGAGATTGTGTAATGCTTACTCTAAAACTATTTGTTTATACAGTAGTGATATTCTTTGTTTCTCTCTTCATTTTCGGATTCCTATCTAATGACCCGGGGCGTAATCCTGGACGTGAAGAATAAAAAATCAGATTTTTGTTTTCCTTGCTTGATTTGCAAATTTTTATCTATTCCACATCTTTCTTTAACTATATAAAAAAAAAAAAAATACCAAGTCATCGACAGAAACGGAAAGAGAGGGATTCGAACCCTCGGTACGAAAAACGCGTACAACGGATTAGCAATCCGACGCTTTAATCCACTCAGCCATCTCTCCCCCAATTGAAAAATGAAAAAGAATAATTACTATGATACATTAAGTAAGGCTTGAAAAAAGCCCTTCTTTATCTCTCTTTATTATTTTATTATATCTTTATTATTTATTATATAGATAGCTATATAAAGCTATATATAGATAATATATATCTAAAAACTTTTATCATAAATTCCAATTCCATTTAGATTTTAAATAAAGTAAGGGCTCAAAAGAGATATCTACAATCCAATATTTGAATATATAAATACCAATCTATTAAATGTTAATAAAAAAAATTTTGAATAAATTAAGAAAATCAAAAATAAAATGAAAATATATATATATTAAATAATAAATAAAATCAATAAAAGTACCTTGTTTATTTCGTCCGAAAAGTCCCTTTTTATTTCCACGGCCTGGCCTGGTCAGTACCTAGCCGGGCTTTTTTTTTTGTTCCAATGAATCGTAGAAAAAATGATTTATTTTATTTGAAAACTCAAAATTCTTTTGAAATAAAATAACAAAAATCGAAACAACAATCATATCATAAGAAGGATTATTTCGATTCCTATGATACAGAATCAAATGATATAGAATCAAAGTGCCATTTCTTATTATTCTTTCTTTATTTATTTACTTTTTTTTACTGGAATAAAAAAAAACTTATCATTTAATTAGTTAAATGAGTCCTCGTTTACTAATCTCATTAGTCTTCCTGATAAAAATATGTCAACGCTCTCATTTTCATGATTTTTTTTCTGATCCTATTTTTTTATTACTAGGACCTATTTTTGTGTTCGACAAAAGGTCGATTTATATGCAATAATAGCATTGTAGCGGGTATAGTTTAGTGGTAAAAGGGTGATTCGTTCTATTAACCCTTTAATAGTTAAAGGGTCTTTCGTTTGATTTATATTTCGATCAAAAACTTTATTTCTTAAAAGGATTTAATCCTTTTCCTATCGATGAAAAATTCGAGGAAAAATAGAAATTCTCGTGATTTGTATCCAAGAGTCCGTTATAAATTGAAAAAATTGGATCATGAAATTACGAAACATAATTTATTTTTGAATTGGATCCATACTTCCAATTGAACGAGTAAGGAATCCATGGATAAAGGTAGAAAGAACGGTCTATTTCTAATCGTAACTAAATCTTCAATTTGATATTTATATAAGGGAGATTGAAGCAAAACAAAATAGCTATTAAACAATGTCTTTGGTTTACTAGAGACATCGACAGATTATATTGTTTTAGCTCGTTGGAAACAAAAAAGACTTTTCCTAAGGATTATTTCAAATAGAAATAGGGAACGAAGTAACTAGAAAAGATTGTTAGAATCCTCTTTTCTTCTATAGGGATCATCTATAAAGCAGGTCCTTTTGAATGCATTCAGACAGAAAGGCTGACATAGATGTTATGGGTAGAATTTGTTTTTTTTTTCGTTTACATCTTTTTTTTCCATCTTCCATAAAGGAGCCGAATGAAATCAAAGTTTCACGTTCGGTTTTGAATTAGAGACGTTCAAAATGATGAATCAACGTCGACTATAACCCCTAGCCTTCCAAGCTAACGATGCGGGTTCGATTCCCGCTACCCGCTTATCTTATATATTTTATCTTCTATTTTTTTTTATTAAAATGATATCGTAATTTTATAGATTTATTATTTTTTGATTACTATATTTCGAAATTCATAATAGACAAATATTTTTGAATTGATTCATTTCAAATTCGAATATTTTCATTCTATTTTTGAATATAATAAATTATTATTATATAAAGTACTCTATATTATTTTATAAAATAAGATAATTGAATTAATATCGAATAAAATGAATCTAGAATTACTATAAATCATAATAAGATAAATTTTACAATTGAATTGTAAATTCAATTAATGGAATGCATCATTGAATTGAATAAGCAATTTCCGGAATTCGTGCACATCTTTTTTTTTATGAACAAAAGATGTGCAAATAAGAAAAAAAAAATAGGAGTGAAATTAACTGTGACACGTTCATTAAAAAAAAATCCTTTTGTAGCAAATTATTTATTAAAAAAAATAAATAAGCTTAACACAAAGGAAGAAAAAGAAATAATAATAACTTGGTCACGAGCATCTACCATTATACCCACAATGATTGGTCATACTCTTGCTATTCATAATGGAAAGGAACATTTGCCTATTTATATAACAGATCATATGGTAGGGCATAAGTTGGGAGAATTTGTGCCAACTATAAATTTCCGGGGGCATGCGAAAAATGATAATAAATCTCGTCGTTAATAATTTAAATTAGTAAAATCAGAAAATAAAATGAATAGAGATAAAATAAAGATACTTATGATTCATTAGTGAGAGGTGAACCTTATGATAAAGAAGACAAAAAAGAATGGATATACAGAAGTATACGCTTTAGGTCAACATATATGTATGTCCACTCACAAAGCACGAAGGGTAATTGATCAGATTCGTGGACGTTCTTACGAAGAAACACTTATGATACTAGAACTCATGCCTTATCGAGCATGTTATCCCATTTTCAAATTGGTTTATTCTGTAGCAGCAAATGCTAGTCACAATATGGGTCTCAACGAAACCAATTTAGTCATTAGTAAAGCTGAGGTCAACAAAAGTATTACTATGAAAAAATTAAAACCTCGAGCTCGAGGCCGAAGTTATCCGATAAAAAGACCCACTTGTTATATAACTATTGGATTGAAAGATATATCTTTAAATGAAGAAGAGTGTAAAAGATCCGAATACTCCATATTATGCTTAAAAAAACCTAAATGTATAAATAAATACGCGGATATCACATGTTATAATATGGATAATAATGGGGGAGTATGGGACAAAAAATAAATCCACTCGGTTTTAGACTTGGTGCAACCCAAGGACATCGTTCTATTTGGTTTGCACAACCAAAAAAATATTCTGAAGGTCTACAAGAAGATCAAAAAATACGAGATTGTATCAAAAATTATGTAAAAAAAAATAGAAGAATATTCTCCGGTGTTGAGGGAATTGCACGTATCGAGATTCAAAAAAGAATTGATCTCATTCAAGTAATAATCTATATGGGCTTCCCAAAGTTATTAATAGAAAGTGGGTCTCGAAGAATCGAAGAATTACAAATGAATGTACAAAAAGAGTTAAATTTTGTCAACCGAAAACTAAACATTGCTATTACAAGACTTGAAAATCCTTACGGAAACCCTACTATTCTTGCAGAATTTATAGCCGGGCAGCTAAAGAATAGAGTTTCATTTCGAAAAGCAATGAAAAAAGCTATTGAATTAACTGAACAGGCAGGTATAAAGGGAATTCAAGTACAAATTGCCGGGCGTATAGACGGAAAAGAAATTGCACGTGTTGAATGGATCAGAGAAGGTAGGGTTCCTCTACAAACCATTCGAGCTAAAATTGATTATTGTTCCTATACAGTTGCAACTATCTATGGGATATTAGGGATTAAAATTTGGATATTTGTAGACGAGGAATAATAAACCTTTCCTCAATTTGTCTTTCTATCTTTTTTTTTTGAATAGTAAATGAAAAATTCTACAGGCTTGAATAAAAATTCAATTAATTATTTGAAATAATTGCTATGCTTAGTGTGCGACTCGTTGGTTTTTCTGTTAGGATAAAAATGGACCTGACCATAACATAATATGAACTAATAATTGAAAAAAAAAAATAACCAACTCATCGTTTCACATTATCTGGATCGAAAAAAGAAAGCAGTCAAGATATGTTATATTGGTCATGTCATATCATTGTAGCAACTTAAATTTTTTTTGCATAAACAAAAACACCAATCTAATTATCAGTTGTGAAGCATTAAAAGTATACGGATAAATGGAAGGGTGAAAGAAAGAGAGAAAAAAAATATCAATGATATAAGATTCCAATATGGAATATGTAAGGTCTATGAGTCATCTCATAAAAGGTAGTGTAAGAAAACAGCAATACTGCTTGATTCAGAATTAGATTAATCTGTTAATAGAAGAAAAAAGCCAAGAGCCCTGAGTCAATAAAGACTGAGAAGATTGACTCAACAACAAATTTCATTCATTAGGGGCTCCATTGTAGAATTAAGACCTAACCATTAATCAAGAAATGATGGGGACGAGGGAACCCAAGAATACATAATATTCTGTTGAAAATAAATATTAATGATTCATTGGGTAGGATGGCGGAATCCACCCAAGACCAATCCATTAATTCGGAAAGGTCATTTCATGGGCTAAGCTTAGAACGTAAATACATATAAAAAGAGTAAATATTCGCCCGCGAACTTTTTTTTATTCGCTTGAATTTCTATATTTTGGTCGATTAAAGACCCCCAAAAAAATAATAGATAATAAAAGAAAAGAGAAACCAAAATCAAATTTTCTAAATCATGTATAAATAGAATACATATTTAGTTCTATCTCAAAAGAAGAGAGAAAAATGGATAATAGATTAGATGAAATCTCAAAGAATACCCTAATTCAGTCTATTATTGACACTATATATGTATAGTCTATTCTTTTGGAATCATTTCATTCGTGAGGAGCTGGATGAGAAGAAACTCTCACGTCCGGTTCTGTAGTAGAGATGGAATTGAGAAAAAACAACCATCCACTATAACCCCAAAAAAACTAGATTTCGTAAACACCATAGAGGAAGAATGAAAGGAATTTCGTATCGAGGTAATCATATTTGTTTCGGTAGATATGCTCTTCAGGCACTTGAACCCGCTTGGATCACATCTAGACAAATAGAAGCGGGACGACGAGCAATGACACGAAATGCACGACGTGGCGGAAAAATATGGGTACGTATATTTCCAGACAAACCAGTTACAGTAAGACCCACGGAAACACGTATGGGTTCGGGGAAAGGATCTCCTGAATATTGGGTAACTGTCGTTAAACCGGGTAGAATACTTTATGAAATGGGCGGAGTAGCAGAAAATATAGCCAGAAAGGCTATTTCAATAGCGGCGTCAAAACTGCCTATACGAACCCAATTCATTATTTCGGGATAGGAATGTAGAATCAAAGGAAAGCGGTCTTTGGTATGCAAAAAAAAATTGCCATTTCAAATTTATTTTTTGTTTGGTTTGAACAAACAATATTTCTTTTTGTTTTTTTTTTTAGCCCTTTGAATTGAAAGAACAGATTCACAAAAATAATATGATTCAACCTCAAAGCCATTTGAATGTAGCGGATAACAGCGGGGCCCGAAAATTGATGTGTATTCGAATCATAGGAGCTAGTAATCGACGATATGCTCATATTGGTGACGTTATTATTGCTGTAATCAAAGAAGCAGTCCCAAATACACCTCTAGAAAGATCAGAAGTGATTAGAGCTGTAATTGTACGTACTTGTAAAGAACTCAAACGTGAAAACGGTATGATAATACGCTATGATGACAATGCTGCGGTTGTTATTGATCAAGAGGGAAATCCAAAAGGAACCCGCATTTTTGGTGCGATCCCCCGCGAATTGAGACAGTTAAATTTCACTAAAATTATTTCATTAGCACCTGAAGTTTTATAAGATGAGACCAAGATATAGTTAGAATATTTGAATGAAATTAATTAATAGATTGTATCTCACGTATATACTTTTCAAAATTTAAAAATATTTGAATAAATAAAGAGCATGTTAATTATATTCAAATTCGAAAGAAACACTTATTTTGGTTTATCATGGGTAAGGATACTATTGCTAACCTAATAACCTCTATACGCAATGCTGACATGACTAGAAAAGAAACGGTTCGAATACCATCTACTAACATCACTGAAAACATTGTGAAAATACTTTTACGAGAAGGTTTTATTGAAAACGTAAGGAAACAGTTAAAAAACAACCAAAATTTTTTGGTTTTAACCCTACGACATAAAAGGAATAGGAAAGGACCATTTAAAAGTTTTTTAAATTTAAAACAGATCAGTAGACCTGGTCTACGAATCTATTCTAACTATCAAAAAATTCCTAGAATTTTAGGAGGGATGGGGGTTGTAATTCTTTCCACTTCTAGGGGTATAATGACAGACCGAGAGGCTCGACTAGAAAAAATGGGCGGAGAAATTTTGTGTTATATATGGTAATCTTTATAATATGCGAATTATATACAAAACTTCCCTATCTCTTTTTTTTTTTTACAAAAAAGAGAGGATTTCTAATATAATATAAGTCTTGCTTCATTAGTTGATACTTCAAGGGTTTTCAGCAAAAATGAAAGAACAAAAATAAAGTGATGAAGGTTTAATTACAGAACCCCTAATATGTTCCGGGTTCATTGTCGTTTCGAGAATGGAGATAGAATTATAGATTTTTTTGAGGACCGATTCAACATAGTACTATACAGATACTAGCGTGGAATAGTGTTAAAATGAAAGTCAATTTTTATGATTCAACCATAGAACGTATAGTTTTATAAACTACAAAACAAAGATGCAAATAATTTTTTTGGTTTTCAATTTCAATATTCTTTTGTTTTTGTTTTGTAAGGATACACTTCTAAATTCAAAATTTCAAGAAACTTATTTTCTTCAAATAGGTAGATTCGCAATTAAAGTAAGGAATGACAGACAAATATGAAAATAAGAGCCTCCATTCGTAAAATTTGTGAAAAATGTCGACTGATCCGTAGGCGGAAACGAATTATAGTAATTTGTTCCAACCCGAGACATAAACAAAGACAAGGATAATCTTTCTAAAAAAACTAAAAAAAAAAGATCTGTTTTAACATGAAATGGATATATCCATATATCTCTGATTTATATTTATGAGATGATAAAATATGGCAAAACCCATACCAAGAAGTGGTTTACGTAGGAATGGACGTATTGGTTTACGTAAAAGTACGCATAAAATACCAAAGGGAGTTATTCATGTTCAAGCAAGTTTCAACAATACAATTGTGACTGTTACGGATGTACGGGGTCGAGTAATTTCTTGGTCCTCCGCCGGTACTTGTGGATTCAAAGGTACAAGAAGGGGGACGCCATTTGCGGCTCAAACCGCAGCAGGAACTGCTATTCGGACAGTAGTGGATCAAGGTATGCAACGAGCAGAAGTCATGATAAAAGGCCCCGGTCTCGGACGAGATGCAGCATTAAGAGCTATTCGTCGAAGTGGTATACTATTAAGTTATATATGTGATGTAACTCCTATGCCCCATAATGGCTGTAGGCCCCCTAAAAAAAGACGTGTGTAAAAATAACCATTAACTAGATTTCAAGAGAAATAAACAATTCAAAAATTGGATCAAATAATATTACTATGGTTCGAGAGAAAATAAGAGTATCTACTCGGACACTAAAGTGGAAATGTCTTGAATCAAGAGCAGACAGTAAACGTCTTTATTACGGACGCTTTATTCTGTCTCCACTTATGAAAGGTCAAGCAGATACAATAGGTATTGCGATGCGAAAAGCTTTGCTTGGCGAAATAGAAGGAACATGTATCACACGTGCAAAATCTGAAAAAATACCACATGAATACTCTACCCTAATAGGTCTTCAAGAATCAGTCCATGAAATTTTAATGAATTTAAAAGAAATTGTATTGCGAAGTAATCTCTATGGAAGTGGTGGCGCGTATATTTATGTCAAGGGTCCTGGACATGTAACGGCTCAAGATATCATCTTACCACCTTCTGTGGAAATCATTGATAATACGCAGTATATAGCTAAACTAACGGAACCAATCAATTTTTGTATTGAATTAAAAATAGAGAGAAATCGAGGATATCGTATACAAACCCCAAATAACTTTCAAGACGGAAGTTATTCTATAGACGCTGTATTCATGCCTGTTCGAAATGCAAATCATAGCATTCATTCTTATGTCAATGGGAATGAAAAACAAGAAATACTTTTTCTCGAAATATGGACAAATGGAAGTTTAACTCCTAAAGAAGCACTTCATGAAGCCTCTCGGAATTTGATTGATTTATTTATTCCTTTTTTACATGCGGAAGAAGAAAATTTCCATTTGACCAACAATCAACACAAAATTACTTTACCCATTTTTACTTTTCATGATAGATTGG